CATAATCTCTATTACGAATCCTTTGTGTACCTTGGTGTTCCTAACTATCCACCCTTTTTGGTCACAAGGACCCCCCCATTAGGGTAATACATGTCTGTTAATAGCTAGTAAAATCCCTAGATAGTTGCTCCTTTTGAACCCGCTTCAAGTCATGATGACTAATCACTCAATCTTGGGGTAAATAGTATAGTATATAATACTTATGTTTACTTTCACTTAACACTTGTACATAGGAAATGAGACTGAATCTTTTTACTGCAAAGTAAGAAACTGTTTTTTTCACTCATATAACTATCTGGTTTAGTTCATCAACCCGAATGATGAATAAAAAATAAAAAGGTATATTCAACCCATGAAATTTCCTTCCTATAAAGAAAAGACATAGAGGAAATTTTATGTCTTAACGAATCACACGTAGAGATATTGATAACACACATAGAGTTAATGGTATTTCATAACTAATTGATTGAGCAGCAGCCCGTAAACCACCTAAAAAGGAATATTTATTATTTGATCCATAACCTGACATAAGAAGGCCCACGGGAGCAATACTTGAAATGGCAATCCATAAAAAAACACCAATACTTAAATCGGCTAGAACAAGGCGATATCCAAAAGGAATTACTAAAGAACTTAGTAGAATTGATGTGACTGCTATGGATGGTCCGATACTGAATAAACGAGTATCTCCTCTTGATGGAAGAAGATTCTCTTTGAAAAGTAATTTTGTACCATCTGCTAAAGCTTGAAGAATTCCCAAAGGCCCGGCGTATTCAGGGCCAATACGTTGTTGTATCCCCGCAGATATTTCTCTTTCTAACCAAACAATTACTAGTACACCGATTGTGATTCCTAATACAGGAGTAAAAATAGGGACAAGCATCCATATGATCTCATATACCTCTTTTAAGGATTCCAATCTAAAAAAAGAATTGATAGCTTGTACTTCTGTTGTATCTATTATCATTTTAACGATCAACTTCTCCCATAATGATATCTATGCTACCTAGTATTGTCATAATATCAGCCAATTTCATTCTTTTAACTAATTGAGGAAGGATTTGCAAATTGATAAAACCCGGTGGTCGGATTTTCCATCTCCAAGGAAAAACACCCTTATCTCCTATCAGAAAAATTCCTAATTCTCCTTTTGGGGCTTCGACTCTCACATAAAGTTCTTGTTTTGACAATTCAAAAGTAGGAGAAGGTTTTTTACTGATAAATCGATAGTCAAAATCATTACATTCGGGATCCCATACTTTATCAAAGCGCCGGATTTCTAAATTCTCATAGGGCCCCCCCGGAATTCCTTCTAAAGCCTGTTGAATAATTTTTATTGATTCTGTCATTTCACCGATTCGTACGAAATAACGAGCTAATGAATCCCCTTCCTTTTGCCATTGAACTCCCCAATCAAATTCATCGTAAGACTCATAATGATCAACCTTTCGAAGATCCCATTGTATTCCGGAAGCTCGTAGCATTGGTCCCGATAAACCCCAATTAATTGCCTCCTCTCCGCCAATAATGCCTACTCCCTCAACTCGCTCTAAAAAAACAGGATTCCGTGTAATAAGTCTTTGATATTCAGTAACTCTTGTTAAAAAATAATCACAAAAATCCAAACATTTATCTACCCAGCCATAAGGTAAATCAGCAGCGACTCCTCCAATACGGAAATAATTATGCATCATTCGCATACCGGTAGCAGCTTCGAATAGGTCATATATCAATTCTCTTTCTCGAAAAATATAGAAGAAGGGGGTCTGTGCGCCAATATCTGCCATAAAAGGGCCAAGCCATAACAAATGCGAAGCTATACGACTTAACTCTAACATAATGACTCTGATATAGCTGGCCCTTTTAGGCACTTGAATATTGCCTAACTGCTCTGGTGCATTTACAGTTATTGCTTCAGTGAACATAGTAGCTAAATAATCCCAACGTGTTACATAAGGTAAATATTGTATAATTGTTCGGTTTTCCGCAATTTTTTCCATTCCTCTATGTAAATAACCCAATATCGGTTCACAGTCAATAACATCTTCACCATCTAGAGTAACAATGAGTCGAAGAACACCGTGCATTGATGGGTGCTGAGGGCCCATATTGACTATCATAAGGTCATTTCGTGTAGCTGGTGCAGTCATAGGTTTTTTCCCGATTCATTCTTCCATGAATTGCTGAAAGCGAAAAGAGGTTCATCAAAATTTAAGCGAAAATTCAAAACGACTCTTCAAATTAATGATTTTTTGTTTCTCGAATCTCCAACTGTCCGATTAATTCTTTATAACGTACTCTATTTTTTTTTGACAAATAGGCGAGCAGCCGTTGACGTTTTCCTAGAATTTTACGCAGACCTCTCTGAGATAAATAGTCTTTTTTGTGCAATTCTAAATGTGAAGTAAGTCTCCGTATCCTATTGGTGAAACTCACTACTTGAAATTCAACAGACCCCTTGTTGTCTTCGTTTTCCTCTTTCAAAATAATTGCACTGAATGGATTTTTTATCATAAAAAAAGCTCCTTCTACCCTTTAATTTACATATAAAATATATTATTTGATCAGTAATAATAATATTAGTCATTTTAATGTAGTAATTAGTATACCCAAGAATTTTAATTTTAGTTAGACAGGGATAAAAAAGTAGATGGTACGTTTTTACACTTACAACGTCAAATAATTTAGACCGAAAATTCGGAATATTCCATATATTCGTTTATTTTATACAAACAAATTGATACGTCATTGACTTAGTATTAAATAAAAAAGATCTAATATTAGACTGGGATGTAAGACAGGGCATATGTGCATCTGTTTGCTTTTCTATATGGTACAGAATATATAGGAAAAATGTACCATCAAACAATTTTTAATTGTGGATATATTCTTAACAAACTAAAACGGCTTCCATTATTGGTATTAAACCAATATCTATTCATACAAGCTAAGTCTTCTAATCGATAATTAGGCCAAAGAAATAACTTTAATTTAATTAATTCATTTTTATCTCTATCAAGATGCTTTTTTTGATCCAAAAAAGGATTCCTGTTTTTTATGTTCTTTTTGTTACAAAATACTCGATTTTTATCCACACTATTTATATTCTTTGAGTTGAAAGAAATTAAAATTCTCAATTCTCTACGACGTCTAGATGATAAAATCTTTTCAGGAACGATAAAATCATAATGTTTTTTGTCTCTCTTTCGAATTATTATTTGATATCTTGGGATAGATTCATCCAATTTATTTTTATTGATATATCTTTGTTCTCGATATCTTTGAGGAGTTTGGTACTTACTTTTATGAACCAACGATATACCTACGGTTTGATATATAATAAAGTATCCGTCGTTTTTTACAGACAAACGAATGGGATCGATAAAAAATATCCCCTTTTTATTCAATTCCATAGGAGTCAATTTTTTTCGAATCACCATTATATCCAGATTTATTTCTTTCCTTTGAATAGACGATATAGTAGTATCTCTTGTATTTATCAGTCCAAGCAAGTAACAATATATCTTGATATTATTGATCATTCTTTCAGTTAAATTCGGAATTAAACCATCGTCTATTATCCATTGAAAAAGCAAATAGTGTTTCCGTAAGAAAATTATTTCTGGTCTCATCTTATTTCGGATCTTATATTGTTTTTTCATTTTATCTTGGTTTTGTGAATATGATCCAAGGCCTCTTCGGCCCGCGGGTTCTTTTTCTTCTTGATTTCGATTCATTAATTCAGAATATCTTTTTTCATTCGATGGTCTAAAAAAATGTAATTTTTGCTTTTCATTGATGTTTTTCTTTTTATTTAAATTTAAAAGAAGTAATTTGCTTGGTATAATCCATGGTTTTAGTTTGTATACATTATAAAGTGGCACAAATTCTGGGAAGAACGGAAGTTTCATATTTGTCGATATTGGGTTTAGGATTTCTTCATTCATTTCCATCCAATCAAAAAAGAGTTTCTTGTCATTGATTGGATTTATTTCTAAATCTTGATGAATCATCAGATAAAAAATATCGTTTTTATCCATTTTCTCAATTTTTTGGTAATTCTTACTTCCAAGCTTAGTATTTATATTACTGCTATAATCCATTTTGGTCCAGGCCTCAATATCTATTTTTTGTCTTAGAAAAAAATTGAGAATTGTCCAATCAAAATATTTTCTATCTGGATTTTTTTGCATATACATAATATCGCCCTTTTCTAGATAATGATTGATAGGAATTTCCTCCAGGCTTTCAAATAAATTTTGTTTAGAATTGTTGTAATTAAAAGTAATTTTTTGGTTGTTATTTAATTCTGATGGTGATCCATAAATAATATATGAGGACTTCTTAATTTCAGAATTAATAGATTTATATGATAAAAGATTATATATATAGTATTTTGGAAAATTATCTTTTTGGTTTGGTAATGGATATACTTTAAAATCCTTTTGTTTTTTGTGATAAAGTAATCGATCCTTTTCATACGAATTCCATTTTGTTAAATCTTTATTTTGGGTAATACCACCTTCATTTATTGTAGTTCGCCATTTTTGTGGTATTAATTCAAACCATCTAATCTGAGATAAATTGTATTGATAATGACCTCTTAACCAGTTTTTCCATTGATTCGTTTCAGAACTTGAAAGTTTTGTATGTCTTAATTCGGAATGAAATATTCCTTGTGTTACAAAATAATTTTTTATTGCAGTCTTAAGAAAAACGGGAGTTCCGTGATACTCAAAAATAGATCTTAACTTATACAAATTAATAACTTGGGTTTGTGATAATTTGTAAAATACATATGCTTGTGATAAAGAGGATAAGTCAAAAAAAAGATGTGAATTCCTCTTACTATTCTTAATATTGTAAAGTTCACTTTTTAGAGTCGAAATAAAGTTAATTTCTTTTTTGTTTTTTTTTTTTTTTATTTCTTGGTTTGTTTTATTATTGTAAATGTATTTATCAAAACAAAAATTTATTGATTCAAGAACTAGTTGTGTAGG